TGTCGGATAAGTCGGCTTGACTAGTATTAGGTACCGGAAACTTTCATTAGAAAGCCGTTCTCGTCAATGCCAGTAATTGGCCCAGGGTCTGCTCCTCGATGTTTGAATTTTGGAAGCTTGAAAAAAGAGTTGATGAACCTTCCGCGGTGTCGGAGCTCTCGATCGAACGGTCTACACTAAGGTTCCCTGATGAGGGCTAGCACAACGAAAGACAACCATGAGGCTCTGGGAGATAGTCTACGATCTAGTCTCCCTTGTCCGCGGGAGATAGCTATGAATTTCTCAACATTGAGTTTTCCTTCGTCTTGAAGGCCTTTTCCTAGCCACTAAAACTGTGTAAAGTAGGACCCGATTCTTGAATTGTAAAGTCATGCCTGCACTCCTCCATTGATGAGATCTCGTCAGTCCCTGAAAGCAAAGTAAGGCAACCGGAGGGGATCAGTATGCACATAGAAATTCATGATGATTAAGGTTTGAGTTTGATTATCATGCGTACAGCGGATATGCAACATATGAAGTCTTTATCAATCGTACAGCGGATATGCGACATATGAACAATAAAGATTAATTACTTTTTTTCTATCATAATTCCCTATTCCCTCCCCCTCTCTCTCCCGCCCTTCTCTGTCTCGTATTCGCTATCGAGCGTAAGAGGTCTAACACCATTTCCGGTCTTTTCTTGTGGCCATTAGCCTTCGAGTCTTCGATTCGGCCCTCAGGGAATGTGTAATAAAGAAACCCGCCCCAGGAGAGGGGACTGTACTTCTTTTTCCGTCTATCCCTACATCCGTATTGAAAGTACTACATACCGTAGCCCGCGCTATCAGGTCGTCCAGCCCTTCAGTTCTTTCTTTCTCCTCTTGTTTTGAGGTCTAGGTGGGTTGGTTTGGCGTATGAGTCCGGTTCACTTCTTTTTGCTTGCTGGTTAAGAGCTTTCCCGGATCAAGGGAATTTTTATTTTTCTTCCGGAGTGAAAAGGCTGTGTGTCTGCTCATTCACCTATCTAATGGAGATTCCTTCCTACGAGTCTTCTATTCCGGCTAAGTCCCCTATTGGTCCAGCCAGTCTTCTATTCTCTTCCTAATATCCATCTTTTGTTGTAAGCCTTCCAGTGGTCTAAGCCATCTGCGCTTTCCACTCCGTAAGCATTCCAATCGGTACATCTCATTCGACTCGGTAATCCCTTTGGCTGTCTGCTAGTCTACCTATGCCCGATCATTCAGTTTGCGATTCAAGTCTCTCTTGACTAATACGCAATTCTCTTCGATAAGAAGGGTAAATCGCGATCCAATCTCACTCTAATTTCTTTTATCTAGGGCACTTTTTTATTCTTTTTCACCTTGGAATGCAGAACTGGAGATGAAAAGAGGGACTTTCGAAAGAAGAAAAGCAGAAAATGAGAGGACTTTTATTCTGTCTTCAAGTCAGTAATTTTCCTCCTCAAAACCCTATATCCCGTAAGCCGTCTAGCCCTTTTTCCATTACGTAAGCAGTTCGAAGTCTTCGATGTATTCCATTCCTTCCTCCGGTCCTAGCTAAACTTAATTTCAATCGTAGGTCTCTCCGTATGTCCCTTTAGCGCTCAGTTGGGAAGTTGATTTCGTTCCTTTACCTATCGGTAAAGTGACTTCGTTCCTTCAGTTGCAGCATTTTCTCTTTGTTTCGCTTTAGTCTCTTTGGCTGGTGAGTAGTCCAAAGCCAGGGGCACTTCACCCTCTAAAGGATCCCTTTTTCCGCCCTAGCTTTCGATTCTGCCCATTCTCAAAGTAGGCTATTCCTCTCTCCTAATGTCTCTTAGTCGTCTGTGTCCTTCCATTTGTCGGAGAAGGGCCATGTGCTTTTACTTGAGTTCTTGGAAGCATTCCAATCCGGCCAAGTGGTCCATTCTTCGAAAGCGAGAGGCTCCGTGATGAAGTTGTTTTCGGTCTTGAAAGCAAGGAATTGTTTTATGTGGGGACTGGTGATTGGTGTCTTTCAACATTCCCTTAGGTAAGCAGCTTCGCAGCTTTCCAATCCGTCTGGCCCCTACTTAGAGTTTGTCTAGCAGCACGTAGGCCGGCAGTACGTAATCCGTGCAGTCCGTCGAGTAGTCAATGTCGTATTTTAGTCTAAGCGAGTGAATGGCTTTCCTGGTCTATTTCCATTGCCCTATGGTAAAGGTGCATTCCCTCTTCCGTTAGTTGTTGAAATGTCTTATGTAAGTGAAAGCGTGGTTACGGGTTTCCTTTTCTATCCCCATCGAATCGTACATCTCTTTTTCTTTCTTTGAGACTCGGGGACAGGGACTCAGAGGGAGAAAATGTGTGACTTGCCAATGTCAAAGCAGTTTCTTCTTTGTTTTCGAATCCAGACTAAGGCCCGATCGAGGTTATCTTCTTCCTTGTCTAGGATCATTTCCCTAGCCCCTTTAGTGAGGTACCTTAACCTTGCATTAGCTTTCGAAGTGTTGTAAGGTGCATTTGCTTTAGCTTGAGTGCTTCCATGCTTGCTTCCCGTCTAT